ACTTCCCTCTTGTATCATCAAACCATCACCCATTAATACAACACCAACATTTTTTGATTCTAAATTCAAAGCAATGCCTATAGTACCTTCTTCAAATTCCACTAATTCACCTGCCATTACTTCATCAAGACCATAAATACGAGCAATGCCATCCCCTACTTGAAGTACGGTACCTGTATTTACAATTTTTACTTCGGTATTATATTGCTCAATACGCTCACGGATAATTTTACTAATTTCATCTGCACGAATGGTTACCATGAATATTTCTTAATTTGATTCTTCTTTAGAAGAAAAAAATAATGCCTATACTCTATACTATAGTAAAACGACTAATCAGTTATTTTTTTCTTTCATCGCCCCAAACATACCAATATGAGCGCCGATGGTACGTAAATGTAACTCGTTGTTTAAGCAACTATTCAGAGTTCCTAGAGCTCCCTGCAAGGCTTGTTGTAAAACCCGCTGTTGGACTTCATTAATCGCCCTTTGTTGTTCAAAATGAATGGTTTCGTTTTTGTAATTTTCTAATTGTTCCAAAGTTGTATAAATTGAATTTATTAAATTCAATTTTTCCCGTTCGATCTCAGAATAACCATTCACTCGAAACCGATCTGCTTCCGTTTCTACTTTCCTTAAGCGGGCCCGGGCTTTTTCCAGCTGTTCAACGGCTCCTTCCCGTAGTTCTTCTGAATTTCGAATAGTTCTCAAGATTCTCTGTTTTCGATTATCTAATAAATCACTTAATGAAAGTAGATTCTCTTTCCATTCATTTCAAAATGTCTATGATCTCTTCCCGAACCAAACATGAATCTTTCAATTCATTTGGCTCTCACACTCAATTCCTTATAGGAAATTTCCCTATCTTTATTCTGTAATGAGCCTATCCTCTTTTCTCTATTTCTAAAAAGATTGAAAAATCTTGAAAATGATTACCAATACAAGACCAAAATATTTGGAGGACTCTTCTGACCAAACAAATAATTGTCAGCAAAGTTGTTTTTTTTTTTTCTTCAAGTCCAAAGAATTCTTATTAATTTATACGTAGGTCATCGATTCCGCATTGTATAAAAGACGGTGTTAAACACCCGTTTTTCCAATTTTTCATCGTAAAGAGAATTCAAGACATTTTATCGACATGAGTGTTCTATATCGAAAAAATTCCAACAATTCCATTTTTGGAAACCATTTCCGTATTAACATAGTGGTAGAAAGAGTACTACACTGCGTCTAAACTTCAAACTTCTTAGCTTTAACCATGATAATGGTCCAAAATTCTTGGTTGATAGAGAATCAAAGTAGATTTACCAATGAATCACGAAATGCTATGGTTCTTAACTATTTTTTTTTCTTAATTTATTCAGAAGTCATTCGCGGGATCATGCACATTTTCCAAGTTATAACGAAAAAAAGTGCAGTTGGTTGGATCCAATCTATTCTTTGAAATAAACAACTCGCACACACTCCCTTTCCAAAAAAAATCAAAACACCTAGCACTACACTTAGATTTATTAGATTTGTTGCTAAAATATCGGTATCAAACCCGAAACTTCCGGCGGATGGCCAGTAACTGAAGCAAAGAAAAGAATCGGTTATGTTTTTCATATGATCGCATCTCCTCTTATGGATAGACTAATTATCTTTCTACGATTCCTATTTTTCGATTTTTTTATTCGTTTTTTTATATGATATTAAAAAAATATATCTATTCTAAAATATTCTTATTTTTTTATTCGTTTTTTTATATGATATTTATAGAATATTTCTATTCTATAGAATAATTATTAGAATAATAAAAATAAAATTCCCAGTTCTTACTAGTAATTGATATTAATTATTAGTAAGAATATTACTATAATAAGAAGAATATTCTATATATTCGAGAATGATAATATAGAACCTATTTTTTAAAAAATAGATTCTATATTTCGAATTGGTTAGTCAATTGAAAGATTCCCCATAAGAATGATACTTATTAGAATTAGATACTAGTTCTTATGTCAATTGCAAAATCTCTAGCTGTTTTCAACACTTTCTAAACCTTTTCTAAATTCAAAAAAAAAGGGGGGGGTTCATTGGACTCAAAAAGGGAAGGAAGAAAGCGAATCAGTATGTTAATCCCTCAACCTTAAATCCGTCTTTCCCCTGTGTTCTTGTCCGAATGAAGAAAAAATGTAGGAGTGAAATCTTAATATAATTTCAAAAAAAAAAGCAAGAGCACCAAAGAAAGTCCATGGAAAAAAGAATATGTATTTTTCTTTTTTGTTTAAGATTAAACAAAGGGATTCGCAAATAAAAGCGCTAATGCTACAACCAGCCCATAAATAGTTAAAGCTTCCATAAAAGCCAGACTAAGTAATAAAGTACCCCGTATTTTTCCCTCTGCTTCCGGTTGTCTCGCAATCCCTTCTACAGCTTGCCCTGCAGCTGTGCCTTGACCAACTCCAGGTCCAATAGAAGCAAGCCCGACGGCCAACCCAGCAGCAATAACAGAAGCGGCAGAAATCAGTGGATTCATGATAAGTTCCTCCTATCCCAAATAAAATAAAGAAAAGAAATAGTTAATGATATAATCAACCAAGAAATTATGACTTAATTATATAATTCTTAATATTTATATTTATCTAGTCGAAGTGTAATTCAAAATTTCAAGAAAGAAAAAGATTTATGGAACTATCCGAATTACTTCGATATTTCTTTTTTCGTTTCTACCCATGTAGTTTTTTGTGAATACATACAATTTTTGTTCTTATCTTACCTTAAATTTTCGAACCATTCTTTAAATTCTTCGTTCTTTCTTTTTTTTCTTGATTTCATTTTTTTAGTCATTCAATATTCAATTCACAATTACAACAGATGAAACGGAAGGGCTTCGTTTTTTGAATCCCCATCTAAATTTTTTATAGTAGTAGCAGGACAAATTTAGATAGACAGTCATCTATAACTAGTTAATATCTAATATGACATATACATGTGTTTCTTCCATACCGTAAACCAATTAGTTGTGTCTTAGATTCAATCGGATTTGAGAATCATTCTTTGAAACCTCAAAAAAAGAAAGAGTTGTCTTATAGCGTAGCGATTAGATTTTATATATACACCTAGTTCGACCCCCTCACTCCTACTCTCTTTTTTTGAATCTCGATTTTTTTGAAAGCCCTTTTTTTTTCATTATTATCCCATTCCCATATGGATAGAATCAATCTAAATCAATTCATTAGACCGAATTCTTACATAGAAATATCAGAATTTGAGTGATCTAAATGTGATTTTAGATTTTTTTATTTATATTTATGAAAATGAATTATCTTTTTTTAATTATGAAAATGAATTATCCTTTGGTCAATCATTGAATTGAATGTGAATGAAACGAGAATCTGTTCTAGTTCTATATAACATCTTTTTTTAATCACATGTCGTAAACGTAGAGATATCATACGAAATTATAGTTCCTAATATCTAATATACTAATATCTTCAAATCTAATAAATAAAAGAAGAATCTATTTTAGAATCTAATAATATTAACAAACCTAATAAAAAAATTGAATATGTTATAGTTCTAATTGAATGAACAAAATAAAAAAAAAAGAATCTTCATTGGAGTAAAATACAAATTGATCAAACAAAGAGTATTTTTAGGAAAAATAGGAAAGAGATCTATCTAAAAGATCTTTTTCCTATTTTTTTTTACAATTCCCTGGTAATTTTTAAAATTTTATTATTATATTACACTAAATCGTATACTTATTTTATTTATACCTTATCCTTATTGCATCTTTGTTTTTTTGGGGGGGTTGATAATCCTTTTTATTATTATTATTAATTTTAAAAATTTCTTTCTATTTTTTTATTTATGTTCTCTAAGTAGATTATCGTGAGCCGCTCATACTTTGCGGCGGGCTAAACTAAAAAAAAAAGACTATTTCAATAACTAGTCAATGATGACCTTCCATGGATTCACCTATATAAGCCGCTGCTAAAGTAGCAAAAATAAGAGCTTGAATACCGCTTGTAAATAATCCAAGGAACATAACAGGTATAGGAACTACTAAAGGTACTAACGAAACAAGAACAACAACTACTAATTCATCAGCTAATATATTTCCGAAAAGTCGAAAACTAAGCGATAAGGGTTTTGTGAAATCTTCTAAGATATTAATCGGTAAAAGGATTGGAGTTGGTTGGATGTATTTACCAAAATAAGCCAATCCTTTTTTTGAAAGACCCGCATAGAAATATGCTACTGACGTAAGTAAAGCTAATGCAACAGTAGTATTTATATCATTTGTGGGTGCAGCTAACTCTCCATGAGGTAACTTTATAATTTTCCAAGGCAAAAGAGCCCCTGACCAATTCGAAACAAAAATAAATAGAAAGAGAGTTCCAATAAATGGAACCCACGGACCATATTCTTCTCCAATCTGAGTTTTGCTCACGTCTCGAATGAATTCAAGTACATATTCAAAGAAATTCTGACCGGAAGTGGGAATAGTTTGCGGATTTCGAACAACTAGAATGGTTGAAACTAATAAGATAGCAATTACAACCCAAGAGGTAATAAGTACTTGGGCATGCACTTGGAAATCCCCTATTTGCCAATAGAAATGTTGACCTACTTCCACAGCAGATATCTCATATAATCTATTTAATGTGTTGATGGAACATAATAGAACATTCATATTGCCCAGCCCTCTAAAAGAAAAAAAATATAACTTGAAAGGGAATTATTTTGATTCAACCATTTTCAATTTTGAATACCTACAAATCACATAAGATTTCTGTTTGTTCTTTTTATATTTTTCTTTTTGCAGAATTTTGTAATGGTATAATAACCGATTCCATAAATAATCTATGAATCCCCCAACCAAATCAAATAATTTATTTATCTTATTATTAATCAATAATTTCGTATATAGCTAGAACGACCCTCGCAAATTGCAAATACTAATTTGTTAAGAATTAATCGGATTGAAGCTATAGCATCATCATTAGCTGGAATCGAAATATCTGCGAGATCCGGGTCACAATTTGTATCGATTAAACAAATCGTTGGAATTCCCAAAGTGATACATTCTCGAAGAGCCGTATAGTCTTCTTGCTGATCAACGATTATTACAATATCAGGTAAACCTGTCATATATTGAATGCCGCCCAGATATGTTTCCAAGTGAGATAATTGTCTCTTCAACATAGCGGCATCTCTTTTTGGAAGACAGTTGAGTTTCCCCGTCCTTTGCTCCGTTCTCAAGTCCCTGAACTTACGAAGTCTCGTTTCTGTAGTATACCAATTCGTTAACATACCGCCGAGCCATTTTTTATTAACATAATGACATCGAGCTCTTATTGCAGCCCGTGTTACTGAATCGGCTGCTTTTTTTTTGGTACCAACAATTAAGAATTGTTTTCCTCTGCTTGCTGCATCAAAAACCAAATCACAAGCTTCTGATAAAAAACGAGCAGTTCGAGTAAGATTTATAATATGAATACCCTTACGCTTTGTGGATATATAAGGTGCCATTCGAGGATTCCATTTTCGAGTACCATGACCAAAATGAACTCCTGCTTCCATCATCTCTTCAAAAGTTATGTTCCAATATCTTTTTGTCATTTATCCCCACACTTTTTAAAAAATTTGAAAAAAAAAGAGACCAGGTATCCTGAAATAGAAATAAATAATTGTTCCGATGGAACCTTATCTTTTATCGAGGATTGGCCGTTAATACATAAGAAGGCCATTCATTTTTTTCTATTTATTATTTGATTGATTTATTTATTATTATACTTGATTACCAAATCAAATGACTGCATTTAAAGGGATGAATCTAATCTGCTTATAGGAATCATGAAATCCTAGATTTCTTATGTATCACATAAATTCTTTGAAATGAAAAAATCAAATAATTTTCTGTGATGGAACAAAATATTTCTAATTTCTACCTCGAATAAATTCTTTTTTTTTTCCAAGGTAATCTTGTTATGTTGCCGTGACCGTGAATGGTGCATTATTTTTTTGAATCCAGTACCAACAGGTATCATTCCCCCTAAAACAACATTCTCTTTCAGACCTTTCAACCAATCGATACGACCCCGAAGAGCGGCTTTTGCTAAAACTCTAGCAGTTTCTTGAAAACTCGCTTCGGATATGAAACTTTGAGTATTCAGAGATGTTTTTGTTATTCCCAATAATAGAGCTCGATAACAAATCGCTTCTTCCAAGGCACGCCCCGTTCGTTCAGCTCGCAATAATCCAATTAGTTCGCCGGGTAAAAATACATTAGACATTCCATCTTCTGAAACCAAGACTTTTGATGTTATTTGACGCACAATAATTTCTATATGTCTATTATGGATGTGTACTCCCTGGGATCGATAAACCTTTTGGATTTTATTAACCAAAGAAATACGACTTTGCGCTATAGTTAGCTCAGCACCAATCAAGAATCCCCAAGGAATGCCGAGAATTCTTGTTATACACTCGTTCCAAGCATCAATTCTCTTTTCTAGGTTCATCGAGATTGAATCAATCGAACGTACTTCTAATATCTGTTCCACTTTTGGAAGACCCTGTGTTATATCACCGGATCTCGATTTTTCATATATAAATGTAACTAATATATCTCCTTCATAAAGGATTTCTCCATAATGGCCATGAATAGTTGCTCCTGGAGTCGCCAAATAAGGGTTAGCCGATCTTATTATTACAGAATCAATTTGAACAGTTATAACTTGACCCGATTTTAGTTTTAGGTGTGGTCCATTTTTCGTTTGAGCTATACATATATTTTCACAAATAAATTGCCCAAGACTAATTATTGTAAACGTTTTTTCATAATAATTATGATTGAGAAAATACCAATTCAAATGGAATGGATTTAAAATGATGTTACTGTATAGATCGGGTTTAAAAATTTTCTCGTTTTCGTCCATTAAATAATATTTTATTACTTGAAAAGTTTCCTTTAATTTGTCAAGTTGCAAATTTTTAGTTTTTGAGATCTTATTATGAGTTATTAAACGGTAAAATGAATAAAAATTTGCAATTTGAAGGGCTATTCCTAAAGGGCCTAACGAATTCTTAATTGAAATTATAGGATCTTTTTTAAATTTATTAATTCCCTTTTTTATCCCATTGTGATATTTTACGTTGTTGAATGGTCTCATTTGAAAACAATTAGATGATGACAAAATTATCAAAGATCGGCATTCTTTATTTCTATTCAACAACATACGAATAGTTCCGTAATTTTGGCTAAGTGATTGTTGAATTTTTGCCGTGGAATGAATAGAATAAAATGGATTGATATTGATCCGATCCGATTCATTATCCGAGATCAATCCTGAACCAGATGGGTCATTCCTTTTTCTGATATACGAAGTATGAGATTTCACTAAGTCAATTCTTAAGAAATATTCAATCAAACCATTTGTACTTACTTCAACAAAGGAAGCGAGAGCCTCTGCAATAGAAGAACTTTTTTTGTCTTGATTCCAATTCAAG